AAAATAGAATACAAAAATAATGTATATAAGATAGGCTATATCTATATATATAAATTATTTATATATATATTTATATATATATATAATAATTTATATAATAAATTAGATAATAAATAAAGCTAAAGAAGGGCTTTTTTCAAACATTATTTTTTGTGTAATGGAACATAGTAATTGTCTTTTTTTTTCAATTAGGAGAGATGGCTGAGTGGATTAAAGCGTCGGATTGCTAATCCGTTGTACGAGTTATTCGTACCGAGGGTTCGAATCCCTCTCTTTCCGTTTCCATTGCTGGCTTGGTATCTTTAAAATTCGAATTTAGCGAACCTTTTTTTTTTTTAATATTTAAAAATGCGGAATAGAGAAAATCTTAAGAACATTTCTAATAATAAAGCAGGGAAAATCTTCTTATTTTTTATTCTTCACGTCCAGGATTACGTCCTGGATCATTAGATAGGAATCCGAAGATGAAGAGAGAAACAAAGAATATCACTACGGTGTAAACAAAGAGTTTGAGAGTAAGCATTACACAATCTCCAAATCTGTTTTTTGGGGAAAAAGAGAATAGATTCTCTATTTTTATACTACATATCCTATTTTGACACCAAGAAATGAAGCGCTTTTAGGATTTCTAGAAATCGAAAAGAGTTTTCAGAAATTCACACAATTAGAATTCGATATTGTAGTGGACTCTAAGAGAGGCTTTCAGCGAAAAAAAAAGCCAGAATCGGGAAATGGGGAATCAAAAATTCTCGCGGCTACCCAAGAATTTGACCCTTTGAATTGGAATTGAGGGTTTGTTCATATTGTAAGACTCATCTGATCTTATCAATTGTTACAATTTTTTTTTCTCGAACTCGAATAAATCATGAATTTTTCTAGGACCGTATTAAAGATCTCATCGAAAGCTTACAGCAGCTTGCCAAACAAAGGCTAAGAGAAAAAAGAGAAGAGGTATTACTGGCATAAAATCTACAATTGGATTCAAAAAAGCGTAGGCCTCGGGCAATTTGGCGAATAACAAACTACTCAAATCAAGGGCAGAATTAGAATTAAGACAGATATAGATCAAACTAAAGATATTAAGCATAACAAACATTTTGTTCTTGGAGATAATTGTATTTTGATTGAGTTATTAATATGTTATTGATATATTGATATAAGGTAAAAAGGAAGAATAAGTAAAAATGAAGAAAAGAAAGTAAGGTAAACAAAAAAAAAATACTTCTTTGAACCGAACCAATCAAAACAAAAATTCTTCAATTCTCACAAGAGAATTGAAGAAATGATACTTTCATACAATATCTTAATTGAATTATATGTAATGATCAATAAATTTAGTTTAATTCGACATCTACCCGTGTCAAAACGTGTCAAAATCCTAAGACTAAAACAAGAATCGAATTTATTCCATAGGGATTTGAACTGGAATTGACGAACAACCAATACCAATATTAATCTTTATTAATATTGAATAGAAATTGAAATGGGGCGTGGCCAAGTGGTAAGGCAACGGGTTTTGGTCCCGCTATTCGGAGGTTCGAATCCTTCCGTCCCAGAGCGGACTCTAATATATATCAGAATCAAACTTACCCTTGTGGGCAACCTTCTATTTCAGAGTCTAATTTTTGATAAAATGTACTTCTTACTTCTAATTTTTCAAAATTCTTCTCTGAATCAGATCTTTTTTCACAAATTTAATCGAGTTCAGAAAACGTAACTGAATCCATTTGTGATCCGGGTAAGATGGGACCATAGATCCCAAGAACAAGAGGTTGAATTCAATCAAAAAAAAAGTCGGATGGGCCTTTTATTTAGCTTATGCCCCCCTTTTTCCCTTTTGGATTGAAGTTCGTTGCTTAGAAAAGCCTTACGTCTCATAGCTAGTTGAATTTTCAAGGATACATTCTAAATCGAAACAGGAAAGCCCCTATTCTTTTCTTAATAAGAATAAGACAGCCCAATTATTCTCCTTTCTTTCATTTCTGAATTCGAAACAAGAGGGTATTCCTGATACTGATTGAATTCAATCAAAGGGATTAAGTCTCTTAAGACTAAGACTAGTTAATGACTTAATCTGGACCTTTTTCTTTTTTTGCTTTGTATCTTATACAAAATAGTCTAGCATCCCGTAAAATAGGATCTTTTTTTTATTTATGATTCATCATCCCCACAGAATGAATTGCGAGTGAGAGTAGATAAGAGTTAGTGGGCGATGGAAGATATCAATTTGAATATCTATGTCTGTCCAAATTTGATTAAAAAATACCTCAAAGTTCCATATCGAATGGGTTTTTACCCTCATTTTATTTTTAGGTATTTGGTGTTTGGTTCTAATGAATAATTGTAAATCCATGTAATACCAATTGAGACGGGGGCGATTCATACATCTTATTTACATTTACTTTCTACTTTACAATTCATTATTAATATTAATAATGAATTGTAATTTTAGGGAAAGATTATTCAACCGCAAGACCAAGGCAAAGAAAGTAAAAGTATGCATAAATTGATGAAATGCTTCTATGCATAGATTGTTATCCTTCTATTTCAGCGATAGCGTTCTTGCGCCTTTTTTTTGAAAAAGATTTGTATTTCTGAACCTTTACCTTACTGTTAAATATTTAACATAGAATACCCATAATTACTTCCAATGAAAACTGTTCAGCCTAATCTAATAGATACGGAAATCGTCGATTTTTTGCAATTCGGATTTTATCTTTGAGGATGAAAGAATAATAATATTCCCTTTCATTAGTCTTTTGTATCCAATCTAGAAAAAAAAAGTTTGCTTTGCGATCTATTTATCTTAAATCAGTTCAGTTCAATCCGAATATGGGTTGATCTCTCTGATGATGATCAAGTACAATCTTTAGGAAAACTTTATTCAAATGGTGTGTCGAGGTAGAAAATTTTTTCAATTAAATAATTTGAAGATCCAACGCGGATTCAAAAAGAATTCTTTTTTATTCGTGTTATTTATAATTATAAAAATTTTTAAATTTAATAAATTGAGGATCTAACGCGGATTCAAAAAGAATTCTTTTTTATTCGTGTTATTTATAAATAAAAACAATATTGCATTCATACAAAGAGGGTTAAATTGAATTCTTACTGAGGCCTTTTCTTCAGAAATTATCTATTCCTTTCATATATAAGGAAAAAGTACTGTGTATCGGCCGAAGCAATGACTATTCATGATTCCATAATCGAATCAATTACATACTGATTCCAAACTAGAGAAATGTTATGGTAAAACTTCGTTTGAAACGATGTGGTAGAAAGCAACGTGCGACTTGAAGGACATGATCAGCTGTGGATTTTTTTTACATCCACCATTTTCCATTTTCTATTATCTAGGAATGAATGGGCTCTTGGCTCGACATCCTTTGTTCTGTTCTACTACAATCCTCGCCAATGTTTTTTGTTGAGTTGTAATGTAAATAGTACATGATGGAGCTCGAGTAGAAAGTATTTATTTCTCAGGGGCAAGGGTCTAGGGTTAATACCAATTAATAGGTTGGAACAAACTTCGTAAGTATATTTTTTGATATAGAAATCGAAAGGATCCAATTCGAGAAATTTTAAAAATCCAAAAGGAAAATTCTTTGGAATTGGTAAAACTCTTTCGATCAAAAGTGTATCATGCAAGAATCAATTGTTCGTATGATTCTTTGATAGAAAGAAATCACAAAAAGGGGTGTGTTGCTGCCGTTTTTTAAAACGATTAAAGATCACCGAAGTAATGTCTAAACCCAATGATTCAAGACAAAGATAAAAGATCCTGGAACAAGGAAATACCGTTTCCAATTGTCTCAACAATTAGATCCAGAATGAAGAATCCACAAATAGATTCGAAAGGAGACAAACAAAAAGGGGGTTAGAGACCACTCAAAAAAGGAGATTGCCTAAGGATTTTTTTTTTGGGCTATTTGAAAGTTATCCAACTTGAGTTAGGAGAGTACGAATATTTTTTTTTTTCTTTTTCGAAAAAGAAGAAAAAAAAGAAGGACTTAAATCTCGAATTGATTTGATGATTTTATAGATCTAGTTGACATTCGAATTTGATACATAATAACTTCGAATCATTTTTTCTCGAGCCGTACGAGGAGAAAACTTCTTATACGTTTCTAGGGGGGGTATTGTTCATCTACATCTATCCCAATGAGCCATTTATCGAATCGTTGCAATTGATGTTCGATGCCGACGAGAAGGAAGAGATCTTCGGAAAGTGGGTTTTTATGATCCGATAAATAATCAAACGCATTTAAATGTTCCTGCTATTCTATCTTTCCTTGAAAGGGGCGCTCAACCTACAGGAACTGTTCATGATATTTCAAAAAAGGCAGGGGTTTTTACGCAACTTAGTCTTAATCAAACGAAATTCTATTAAGGAATAGAACAAAAAAAAGAGGGTGTGGATGACTCCTATATAGTTTTGTATAACTTTTTCTTTACTAAACCCCCCTTTTTTTTCTAGTCTGACCAATTTATTATTCCTATTTAATATTGCTACTATAGAATATCATGTTCTATAAGTATAAGGACAAAAATCGATTTTATTGCTAGAATTTTATTGATATAAGATGCATATAAACAAGATCAAGTGAATACAATGAAGTAAGTGGATCTAGAAATAGAAAAAAATTGACATTACCCACAACCAGTCGGTTTTTCTATGGAAATCTATTAACAAATAACAAAACAAGGAATTAAGCTTGTAACAAAACAAGGAATTAAGCTTGTAACAAAACAAGGAATTAAGCTTGTAACAAAACAAGGAATTAAGCTTGTTTATTTTACTTATATTGATTGAATATATTGATTGACTAAACCCGATATTTCTTTTTTTCCTTAATTTCTTCTTATTCTTTCACCTACACCTCTTTTGGATTCCTTTGGATATGTATATTATCTATGTAGTGCAAATTCAGTACAAGTCCTTTTGCTTTTCGATTTATTTGAAATAGTGAAAATTATTTATTTCTATTTATTTAATTATTTATATATGAAATGAATTCTTTTTGTTTTCGCCATTGTTTTATATTTTTTTTTTCACGATTCATATTTAACATTAACAGTCATATTGACAACAGTATATCGAAGAAATATAATTTGATCGTAGATAAATGGATCTGTTTATCTCCATCCATAACATAGGTTTGGTTTTTTTTCTTTACTTCATTCAAATGACGGGTTCGTTTGATTTACTGTTCTACAAGAAGTGTTTTTTTTAGTGAAAAAAAAAAGAATACCACTGGATAACATAAGAACTAAGGAGCAATCAATAAATTTTGACTTGAATCTCTATTTATATATGTTTTTCTCTCATAATTTCTTGTATTTTTATCTGATCTGTTCATTTAATTCATTTAATTGTTTTTTTTTATGTTCAGAATCGATTAGAAATCTTTTTATTATAGTTCTTGCTAGTTTAATATTTTGATTGAGTTGTGAAATTCAATTTCAATTTCTTTGATTTTGATTTGATTTTGATTTCGGTTGTATCTACACATTCTAATTATTTGGGTTGCTAACTCAACGGTAGAGTACTCGGCTTTTAAGTGCGGCTAGCGTCTTTTACACATTTCTATGAAGCAAAGGATTCGTCCATACCATCGGGAGATTTTGTAAGACCACGACTGATCCTGAAAGGAATGAATGGAAAAACCAGCATGTCGTATCAATGGAGAATTTTGAGAATATTTTATTCCTATTCAATCGGTACAAAACCGGGTTTGAATTCTTTGTGGGGAACAAGAGAAATTGAATTCAAAGTTGGGTCGAGTGGATAAATGGATAGAGCCTTATGGTCCCAATTATAGTGAAACAAAAAGCAACGAGCTTCTTTCTTAATTTAATTTGAATGATTACCCGATCTAATTAAACGTTAAAAAGATATTAGTTCCTAATGCGGGGAAAGGTTTTCCCATGAGTAGATTATCGATTTTTTTTAATGAGTCCTAACTATTAGTTAGTCCCTTTTATGGGTTGGAGATGAATGTGTAGAAGAAGCAGTATATTGATAAAGATATTTTTTTCCAAAATCAAAAGAGCGATTGGATTGAAAAAATAAAGGATTTCTAACCACCCTGTTTATACTATATTATACTATAACAAACATAAACCAATTAAATGAAATGGAAAATGAGAGGATAGAGAATCCGGTGATGAGCCTACCCGTTTCCAAGGTATCCATTTTTTTTTTACTACAATACCTTGTTTTGACTGTATCGCACTATGTATAATTTGATAACCCCATGTATCATTTGATAACCCAATAAATCCCTTACCTTTGGTTTCAATTGAATTTCAAATGGAGGAATTTCAAGTATATTTAGAACTAGATAGATCTCAGCAACACGACTTACTATACCCATTGCTTTTTCGGGAGTATATTTATGCACTTGCTCATGATCATGATTTAAATAGATCGAGTATTTCGTTGAAAAATGGGAGTTATGACAATAAATCTAGTTCACTAAGTGTGAAACGTTTAATTACTCGAATGTATCAACCGATTCATTTGAGTATTTCTGCTAATGATTCTAACCAAAATCAACTTAGCGGACACAACAATAATTTGTATTCTCAAACGATATCAGAGGTATTTGCAGTCATTGTGGAAATTCCATTTTCCCTACGATTAGTATCCTTCTTAGAAGGGAAAGAAATAGCAAAATCTCATAATTTCCAATCAATTCATTCAATATTTCCTTTTTTCGAAGACAAACTTTCACATTTAAATTATGTGTTAGATGTACTAATACCCCACCCTATTAGCCCAGAAATCTTGGTTCAAACCCTTCGCTACTGGGTAAAAGATGCCTCTTCTTTACATTTATTACGTTTCTTTATACACGAATATTTTAATTGTAATAGTCTTATTACTCCAAAGAAATCTATTTTCATTTTTTCAAAAAGTAATCCAAGATTATTCTTGTTCCTATATAATTCTCATGTATGTGACTATGAATCCATCTTCTTTTTTCTCCGTAAGCAATCTTCTCATTTACGATTAACATCTTCTGGAGTCTTTCTTGAGCGAATATATTTCTATCGAAAAGTAGAAGATCTTGTCAAAGTCTTGGCTAACGATTTTCAGGACATCTTATGGTTGTTCAAGGATCCTTTCATGCATTCTGTTAGATATCGAGGAAAATATATTCTGGCTTCAAAAGATACGCCTCTTCTAATGAATAAATGGAAATATTACCTTCTCAATTTATGGCAATGTCATTTTCACATGTGGTCTCCACCGGGAAGGGTTCATATAAAGCACTTATACAAGCATTCTATCAACTTTCTGGGCTATCTTTCCAGCGTGCGGCTAAATCCTTTGGTGGTACGGAGTCAAATGCTAGAGAATTCATTTCTAATAGACAATGCTCTGAAGAAGTTCGATACAACCGTTCCAATTATGTCTCTGATTGGATCATTGAATAAGGCGCGTTTTTGTAACACATTTGGGCATCCCATTAGTAAGCCGACCCGGTCCGATTT